ATAGAATATCGTATTCCTTATTTACTTTACAGTGAAAAGAGTTGGGAAGAAGTTGTTAATAATAGATTACCGAGAGAAATGGGTAAAAGAAATTTCCATCCAAGATTTAATAATTGGTCCATTCTTAGTCTAGGTAAAGTCCATCTTGTTGTGATAGAAATGAACAAAAACAAATAGGTTTTGGCTAATGTAATAAAAATACCAATTGTCGTTCCAAAGACTGTACCCACTTTAATTATTTCAAATAGCTCAGGAACGAATATGTAGGGAATAGAGATGTTCCAACCGCCCAAATAAAGAACTGTTACAAATAACGAAGAAACGAATAGATTTAAATAGGAAGCAACATAAAATAAACCAAATTTGATACCTGAATACTCCGTTTGATAACCTGCTACTAATTCTTCTTCTGCTTCTGGTAAATCAAAAGGTAATCTCTCACATTCTGCTAGGGAAGAAATTAGAAAAACGATAAACCCTATAGGTTGACGCCACAAATTCCAACCCCAAAAACCATATTTTGACTGGGCCTCAACTATATCAACTGTACTTAAACTATTAGATAATCATAGTCGTTGGTAACATCACAGTTCCTATCGCTATTACAGAACCGTACATGAGATTTTCACCTCATACGGCTCCTCCAAGGCCACCAATAAATCTAAGGACCGGTTCGATATTTTTTATGTTGATATGTTTGTAGTATAAATAAGATATGTTTGTAGTATAAATAAAATATATATAGAGCAAAACCTTTCAAAGGTCCCGAATTAGACCAACGGAATTCTGTCTGCTATAATAATAACTAAAAAAAGACTTCTGAATTGATCTCGTCCTTTAATAATTTCAATTTTTCTTTATTGAGTAATAACTTAATCCTTCAATAAAATACTCCTTGTAAAACCACAATAGATATTTCAACCTATCTTTTTTCAATTATGAAAAAAAAATTATAAAGTAGTTCATCTATTATGACACACGATTTTTATGAATATATGAAAGAATAAAAAGATCTTTTTATTTTTTTCGTTCCTATTCTTCTTTCTTAAAGAGGGGACTTAAAAAAAGGATTATTTCGTTCCTGATAGTCATTTTTTTAATCTGTGGATAGGAGCATACTCTGGATCGGAATCGTGGGGAGTACTACTTGATCATTTCTACCAACTTAAAGCCCCAATTAGGATTCTTTTTTTTTTTTTATGCAAAAATATATCCTTTTGGATAATTTACCTAAAGAATCTCCATTACTAATCCTTTATGTATTTTTGTGTTCCTAACCATCCACTCATTTTTGTTCAATCGCGCGTTATGGTAATACATAGAAACGATAATGAAAACTCTACACGGTTGATCTTTTGAGCCCGCTTCAAGACAGGATAACTAATCCCTCAATCTTGGGGTAAAGGTCTTGCTTATATTTCCTTTATTTTAATTCTTGTACATAGGAAATGAGACTCAATCTTTTTACAGCTAATTTAGAAGCTGTTTTCTTTCACTCATATAACTATCGGATTTAGTTCATCGGCTTAAATGATGAATAATGAATAAAAAATGAAGATATCTATTCAACTTATTTATTTACTAAAAATAACGGAATAAAATTTATGTTTAAACGAATCGCACGTAGAGATATTGATAACACACAAAGAGTTAATGGTATTTCATAACTAATCGATTGAGCAGCAGCTCGTAGACCACCTAAAAAGGAATATTTATTATTTGATCCATATCCTGACATAAGAAGTCCAACGGGAGCAATACTTGAAATGGCAATCCATAAAAAAACACCGATATTAAGATCAGATAAAACAAGGTGATAGCTAAAAGGAATTACTAAATAACTTAGTAAAATGGATATAACTGCTATAGATGGTCCTATACTGAATAAACGAGTATCTCCTCTAGACGGAAGAAGATTCTCTTTGAAAATGAGTTTTGTCCCATCGGCTAGAGCTTGAAGAATTCCCAAAGGACCGGCGTATTCAGGCCCAATACGTTGTTGTATTCCTGCAGATATTTTTCTTTCTAACCACACAATGACGAGTACTCCTATTGTGATTCCCAATACAAGAGTAAAAATAGGTACAAGCATCCATACGATTCCATAGATTTCGTTTAAGAATTCCAATCTGGAAAAAGAATTGATATCTTGTACTTCTGTTGTATCAATTATCATTTCAGCGATCAACTTCTCCCATAATGATATCTATGCTACCTAGTATCGTCATAATATCAGCCAATTTCATTCTTTTAACTAACTGGGGAAGAATTTGCAAATTGATAAAGCCAGGTGGTCGAATTTTCCATCTCCACGGAAAACCGCTCTGATCTCCTATTAAAAAAATTCCCAATTCCCCTTTTGGGGCTTCAACTCTTACATAAAGTTCTTGCTTCGGCAATTCAAAAGTGGGAGACGGTTTTTTACTAATGAATCGATATTCAAAATCATTCCATTCTGGATCCTTTTCTCTATCAAAGCTTCGGATTTCTAAATTCTCATAGGGACCGCCTGGAATTCCTTCTAGAGCCTGTTGAATAATTTTTATAGATTCCGTCATTTCACTGATTCGGACTAAATAACGAGCTAATGAATCCCCCTCTTTTTGCCACTGGATTTCCCAATCAAATTCGTCGTAACATTCATAATGATCAACTTTACGAAGATCCCATTGTATTCCGGAAGCTCGTAGCATTGGTCCTGATAAACCCCAATTTTTTGCTTCTTCTCCGCTAATAATGCCCACCCCCTCAACTCGTTCTAAAAAAATAGGATTTCGTGTAATAAGGTTTTGATATTCAGAAACCGCTGTTAAAAAATAATCACAGAAATCCAAACACTTGTCTAGCCATCCATGAGGTAGATCGGCCGCGACTCCTCCGATACGAAAATAATTATGCATCATTCTCATACCGGTGGCAGCTTCGAATAGATCATATACTAATTCTCTTTCTCTGAAAATATAGAAAAAAGGAGTCTGTGCACCAATATCTGCCATAAAAGGGCCAAGCCATAATAGATGAGAAGCTATACGACTCAACTCTAACATAATTACTCTGATATAACTGGCTCTTTTAGGTACTTGAATATTCCCCAACTGTTCTGGCCCATTTACGGTTATTGCCTCTGTGAACATAGTAGCTAAATAGTCCCAACGTGTTACATAAGGCAGATATTGTATAACTGTTCGGTTTTCCGCAATTTTTTCCATCCCTCTGTGTAAATAACCCAATATTGGCTCACAATCAATAACATCCTCACCGTCTAGAGTAAGGACGAGCCGAAGAACACCATGCATTGATGGGTGGTGAGGTCCCATATTGACCATCATGAGGTCTTTTCTTGTAGTTGCTCCATTCATAGGTTATTCCTCGATTCATTCTTTCATGAATTGCTGAAAACAAAAAGAAGTTCATCAAAATTTAAGATTCAAGATCTAATAAATCAAATAATTCAAGTTACTTCTTTAACGAGTTTTTGATTCCCGAATATCCAGTTGACTAATTAATTCTTTATAACGGACTCTATTTTTCTTTGAAAAATAAGACAGTAGCCGTTGGCGTTTTCCCAGGATTTTCCGTAGACCTCTTTGAGATAAATAGTCTTTTCTGTGCAATTCCAAATGGGAAGTAAGTCTTCGTATCTTATTAGTGAAACTAACTATTTGAAATTCAACAGACCCCCTGTTTTCTTTTTTTTCTTCTTGTGAAATAACTGAAATGAATGAATTTTTTATCATAAAACGAAATCTTCTATCCTCTTTTTTTAATTTAATAATAAAAAAAGAAATAAATTTTCTTGATCAGTAAGAATAATGACAGTTTGGTATACACAAAAATCTTAATTTCTTTATTATCCAAATTTTATCAAATAAAATGAATCAATTCAATTTTCAAATTTTGTTTTTTTGGATAGGAATATGAAAGGATGATATATTTCTACACTTCGAAAATAAAACAAAATTTGAACTAACTTTAATATAAAAAAAAGAAGAATTTTTTGATTCATTTCTAAATCTAATGGATATTGAGACATCCATTCTCATGTATCAGAATGGAATGTGTGCATCTCTTTCTTTGATATATCCAATAGGGTATTCTGTGAGATAATGTAAAAACATATCATTAACGAATTTGAAATCGTGGATACATATGCATCCTTACCATACTGAAACGGCTGCCATTATTGGTATCAAACCAATATCGATTCATACAAGCTAAATCTTCTAATCGATAATTAGGCCAAAGAAAGAACTTTAATTTAATTATTTTATTTTTATCTTTATTAAAACGTTTCCTTTTATACAAGATTTCACCCCATTTTTTGTTTTTGACGTTATTGCACATAACATTTCGAGTCTGTGAATTGAAACAAATTAGAATTCGTAATTCTCTACGCCGTTTAGTGGATAAAATTGTTTCAGGAACAAACAAATCATAATGATTTTTGTTTCGATTTTCAATCATTCTTTGATGTCTTGGAATGGATTTCTCAAAAGGGTTCTTATCAACATACTTTCTTTCTCGGTATCTTTGATTAATTAGGGACTTATTCTTATGAACTAATGAAATATTTATAGTTTGATACATAATAAATTGCCCGTCATTTTTTATCGACAAACGAACTGGTTCGATAATTAATATTCCTTTTTTTATCAATTCGATAAAAGTGAAATCCTTTTGAATCATCAGAATATCTAAACTCATCTCTCCCCTTTGAATAGAGGATATAGCAATTTCTCTTGGATTTATCAGTCTAAGTAGGAGACAATATACTTTGATATTATTGATTATTTTTTGATTGAAAGAATCATTCCATCTTAATTGAAAACGTAAATATCTTTTTAGGAAGAAATCAAGCTCTGCTTCCGTGTTGCTCTTGTATTGCTTTTTCTTTCGACGTTTTCTTATATCCCTATTTTGGCCCGCATAATCTTCTTCAATATCTTTTTCTTGGTTTGAGAGAACTGATCCAAGATTGTCTTGGTTTTGTGCATCTGATTCAAGATTCCCTTGGCCTGTAGATTCTTTTTCTTCGTGATTTCGGTTTTCTAATTCAATAGATTTTTTATCATTCGATAATAGAAGAGGATCCCCCTTGTTCTTTCTCGTGATGTTTTTATTTTCACTAAAATTTTCATTTCTATTAAAATTGAAAAGAAGTAATTTGATTGGTATGATCCACGGTTTAATTTTATATGTATTAAAAAGTTGTACAAATTCTGGGAAGAACCAAAGTTTCATATTTGATATGGGACGACTTAGTATTTCTTCATTCATTCCCATCCAATCAAAAGGTTTTTTTTTTTGATTGGATGGATTGATTTCGTGATTTTTACAAATTGAAAGATAAAAAAGGCCTTTTTTATCAATTAGTTGATAATTATTAACCCCATTGTTAGTATTTTTTTTACTATTGGTAGCGATATCGATCCAAGACTCAATCTCTACTTTATTTCTAAGATAAAAATGGAAAATTCTCCAATCAAAAAATTTTCTATCTGGAAATTTTTCAAGATTCAGAATATCATTTTCTCCTAGATAATTAGGGGTAGGGATCATACTTCCTGGTATATGAAATAATTTTTGTTTATCTATATTGTAATTATAAGGAATCTCTTCTTTTTTATTTATACATAATGGTGATACATAAATATATGAATCTTTCTGATCTTTATAATTAAGAAATTTATAAGAGAAAAGATCATACCCATAGTATTTTTTAAAATTATATTTTTGATTCGGTAATGAATTTGAATCAAATTCATTCAATTTTTTGTAATGAATTAATCGTTCTTTTTCCGCCAAATAAGTTTTGTTTAATTTTTGATTTTGATTCATACGTCGTTGAGTGATTCTATTTCGCCATTTTAGTGGTACTAACCGATACCATCTAATAGAAGATAAATCGTATTGATAATGACTTCGTAACCAATTTTTCCATTGATCTATTCCCGAATTCTTCTGTTTTAATTCAGAATGAAATAGTCCTTGTGTTTTAAAAGAATTCTTTATCTCATTCTTAAGAAAAAGAGAGGTTTCGTGATATTTAAGAACATATCTTAGCTGATATAACTTAATAACTTTTGTTTGGTATAATTTATAAAATACATATGCTTGGGATAAAGAGGAGAGGTCACAAAAAATTTTTGAATTTCTATTACTAATATCAGAAAACAAATTTTTTATAGTTAAAATAAAGCGAATTGTATTTTTATTTGTTTTATCAATTGTTTCTTTATTTGTTTCATTATTATAAATATATTTATCAATGAGTTTTCGTGATAATTCAAAAACAAGTTGTGTATTCATCCTGGGAATATTAATGATACATAGAACAATATCTATATATATCCTTTCAATTAAAAATATTAGAATATAATATGATTTACGGATTAATCGAATATTTTGTCTTTTTAATTTCTTCCAATTGTTTTTTATTGATGTTATTAGTTTAGCGAGAGAACTTATTTTATTCCAACTAATATTTCTTTCCAGAATTAAAAAATTCTTCTTCTTATCTTTTGTAATTTTTTCTATTTGATTTCTGATTGTTTTTGTTCTATCAGACAGATCCCTCATTTTTTTTTCTGTCAATGAATAATCTGTCAAACTCATAAATCGAATTTGAATGGGCGATTCTTGACTCATTCTATTATTGATTGTCGAATCTTTTTCTTTTTTAATTTGACTCAATTCCGATATTTCTCTTAATCCAAATAATACAATTGAGTTTTTTTTAAAAAGTTTTTTTATTATTTCTTTTAAAAATAGAATGTTTTTGCTGACCCATTTTTTTCTTTCTTGTGAGACATTTCGAAAAATTTTTGTTTTTTCTTTTAAAAACTGTATAACTAGAAAAGACTTTTTTTTCGATTTTATAATTTTTTTTTTTAGTTCTTTTAAAATAGGTTTAAAAAATGAACGTTGTTTTCGGGGAGAACCAAAAGGAATTTCAGTTTCCATCCCCCATACTGTTAAAAAACAAAAATCGTTTTTTTGTTCTTTCTTTTTCAACATCTCTTTCTGATTCTGAAGGAATCCTATCTTCGATCTGTGCCAAGGTTGAAGGCAGAGGGGAAACAGAATCTTTATTTGAATACCGTCTGTCAACCAGTTTTTTGGAAATTCTGTTTCGGATAATTGAACCCCATTATAGGTACATTTAATATGCATTTCTCTATTCCAATCCTTTAGGTCCTCAGACCACTCGGGAAGTTGAAATAATAACATACGAACTATATTTTTCGTTACTATCAATGAAGGTAATATAATATATTTTCTAAGAAAAGATTGAGTTACTAATATAGAACCCCTTATTACTTGAGCGAATAGAATGCTATCCCAGGCTTCCGCTATTTCGATTCGTGCTTGCTCCTCTCTTTTTTCTTCCTCTTTTTTTTTCTCATTTTCCTTTGTATAATCCGAAATTTTTAATTCTCTTGTTTTTTTATACCTCGTGTTTTTAAAAATGAATTTCATCATCTCAAAAGAAAGGGATTT